GGGGTTCGGGAATGACTAAAGCACTACTAAACGAAAAGGGGCAGGGAAAGCCACAGGCAAGTGAACGGATTGACTAAGCCAATCATGAATTGAATGACCACCTAAGGAACCGGCTAGGCTAAGGCTAAGAAGAGCAGCCAAAGGCACAAGGAATACCTTCCACTCTTGCACAGAGCCTCTTACTCGCCAAGTGGATAGGCAGCAAGCACAACTGGATCTCCGCATCGTAGATGCCTCGTTCTTCCATATGTCCCTTCAAAGCCAAGCCTTATCTTCGTCTCAGAACTCAAGCCACAGGAAAACTGATGGAAGACCCTCACTACCAGCTCTTTACCTGCTTAAAAGCAGCTCTCCTTCGGGACAGAGAAACAGATGACAGCCGTGGTGCATTGCCTGAGGACGTGGAGGCACTACTTGCTAAGAGTATTTTAGAGTCTTCTTTCCCTATTACCTCTTTCTATCATAAGAGAAGAAAGCGTTTTAAGTGACCAGACATGGACAGAAAGCGGGGAATGAAAGACTCGAAAGGGATCAGGTTTCTCATATCTAATATAAAAACATTCTAGCTCCTCTCCCTATCGGTCGAGCTGCTTTGCTCCTTCGTCCTAATCTTTTCGATGTTGTTGACAGAGAGGGCAAGATGGATGGTCTTGGAGTATGTCCGATGGTGGGCATCAACTAACGTTTTCTTACTTCTCGCAAGGAATCAACAAGTCATTCGATTTTGGGCAGCAACTCCCTGATCAAGAAAGAGTTGAGAGTCGAAGTCTTCCTCCTCCTAAACCCACATATGGACTCATTCCCGAGCAGAGGCAGCCACCCAGATCATCGCAACATCGGAAAGGTCACCAGCCCAGCCTTACGAAAAAGGGGCAAACCCGGACCATATAAAGCAATTCCATAGGGATCCGAGTTCAAACTATGCCTAATCGAAGGGACATTGTTATATTGTTGTCGGACTACTTTACTAAATGGGTCGAGGCCATTCCCATGAAGTCAGTGGATCAGAAGGAGATTGTGGAAATGATCAAAACATATATTGTCCATCGGTTCGGGATACCCGAGACCATCGTAGCTGACCAGGGGACAGTGTTTACCGGGGGGCAGGTAAGGGCGTTCGCAGAGGAATATGGCATAACCATCCAAAACTTGACTCCATACTACGCCCAAGGGAATGGGCAAGCCGAGGCCAGCAACAAGGTTTTAATCAATATATCTCCTCTCCTTTGCCGATGCTCACTTAATTACTCACGACTAGTCTCGTCCATGAAATCACTACTTTAGACTTTCTTTCTCTTTTTTCATTTGGTATATAGAATGAAGAAATAATAAACTAACTCTTTTACCGTATTCTAATTCTATCTAATCTATCGTGCCAAGGGAAAGATTCCAGGAATGGCTCTGCTCTAAGAACACGGGATTCTCTTACCTTAATTACTTTTTGAAGACGGTACCGGGTAGGACCGGCCTCTGTATTTTGATTTCCACTATAGCAAGTAGAGTAAGCTCCAGCCCTTATAGAGCTTATTACCTTCTCGTAGGACAGCCTTTATTTTTTTCTTTCTTGAACTAATTCCTCTTAGCAATTGGCAGGGAAGGTAAGGTCCCACCCCCCCTTACCAGAACTCCACTCTGATACGAAGAGTCTGTCCTCCGGCTGGACATGGGACTGACGGGGACTTATTATGAGTTATTTACCGGGGATCGGAATTGTCGAGGTTGGCTTTCGACTTTGAACATATTCGAAAAGACTCATAGATTACTGAAACGACGGTTACTGCCGTAGCTTTGGCTGCTTGCAATTGATAATTGATGGGCCGACCATTTTTACCGTCCTCCCCCACACCAAGTAGCGCTCTAGATAGGCCGAAGCGATGTGAGCCCCAACACTGGAATAGTTTTAGTAAACTGTTTGGTTCATAGTACTTCAAGTTAAAGCTAGATTACCTCTTTCCCCGCCTTTTGGCTAAAGATTGACCAACTTCCCTGGCCGAATAGAAGAAAGGGGCTTCCATCCAAGGTTTAGTATCCTCTGGGTGCTATCGTTGATGTTGATCGTATCCCATTAAGTACTATAAAGGAAAGGCAAGGTTTTTCTATCAATCTCCTGGCCGAAGCTTGACTAAAAAGGGCTTGTGTTCAACTCCGCGGGTTAGCTGGTTGGAAGGCATTGCTTGCTTTCTGCCGTCTGTCTTTCCCTTCTTTCACTCGGTCAAGCGGCTTCGCCGCTCCTTTCTTGTTGAGAATCTTATGTCTATAGGCTTTAAAAAACTCGTTTACTCTAGTTCTGAAAATCGCTGATGATTTCTTGTTCACTGTACTGATAAGAACAACAGAAAGCAAAGGCTACACGGATGGATTTTGATTAAAGAGAAAAGCGTTAGTAGGAAAGTGGAAAGGTTCTTTTTCTTGTCCATTCTCGCTTGTTGCTTTAAGGGTTCGACAGTGAATTTCTTCTTCCAGCGTTTCAGGGGAGCCCTAAGAAGACATGATCCCAAGC